CAAATTAGGAATTCATTGAAATGAAAAAAGTTTACAAATACTTTGATTTTGGATGAACCGAGCCAATAGAACGAAAGAATTAACCAAAAAAGTTCGATATTATGAATTTTGTACCACGCACATCACGTACCATTTAGTTTCGATAAGCAGGCTCTAAAAAGTCATATAATCTAGGGGGAAATATAAAAAATAAATTAAAAATAAAACGCCGTCGTCTGTTATTTTTAATTTATCTTATATGAATCTTGTTTATTCCCTCCGGTAATTCCCCTAGATTTTACATTTGAGTTTTTCAACTAACTAATTGAACCTTTTCGAATATTTGATTTATGAAGTATTAATCTTGTTCTTTTTATTTACTTTAAAAAGAGCAGATACAGTATAAAAAATAAAAAAGTAAGAGGAAACATAATCCCCTTCGTTTATATATTTTTTTTATATATTTTATATACTCTTTACCCATCTATAAAATAGATGGGGTTTATCTCTAGACACCTCGATGAACTAAGTTACGTATGTGTCATGATTTCATCTAGACTATTAACGAATATGTAGATCGATACATATGCATTAATTGTCCAAATCGATACTATACAAATGATTCAGATGCCAGGAACCAGATTTGAACTGGTGACACGAGGATTTTCAGTCCTCTGCTCTACCAGCTGAGCTATCCCGACCATTTCCAAAACATCATCTACTCTTTTTATTTATTTTACTAGTATTTATTTTACTAGATAATGGGAGTCTATGTCAAACCAAAGGACGAAAAAAAGTATTAAAAGGGATTATATAGGTCCCGGAATTTATTATTGTATGTTAGCTTTGAAGATTGAATAGAATACAAGTAATTCTATGGTATGGATTATGATATGAATCATTCAAATGATTACTCTTTGTTCAAAAGATTTTTATTTGTACGTGTATCCTTTATATCACATATTGTGATAAGATAAAAAAATTTCCACAAAAGAAAAAAAAAGAAGAAATGAGGAATAGGACCCATTTTTAACCGTTAACGAAAAAAGAGGATTACTAGTTAGGGAGTCAAAAGAGCTTTTTTGGGGATAGAGGGACTTGAACCCTCACGATTTCTAAAGTCGACGGATTTTCCTCATACTATAAATTTCATTGTTGTCAGTATTGACATGTAGAATGGGACTCTATCTTCATTCTCGTCCGATTGAGCAGTTCGTCAAAAAAAAAAAAAAAAGATCTATCAGACCATGGAGTGAATACTTTTATAAATTAATATTCTTCCATTTTTTCCTATACAAAAGGTAAAAAAGACATATTTTGGCCGTCATTAATACGTTTTTTTATTTTTTAAAGTATTTCTAGTACGTATTTATCTAGATATAGGGTTCTTCTTCATCTTTTTTTTGCAGTTGTTATGGAATAATTCTTATAACAACACAGTAAACTCCATTTGTTAGAACAGCTTCCGTTGAGTCTCTGCACCTATCCATTATTTATTATCGCTTTAAGAATTTTTTTTTTACTTTTTGATTTTTGAAAACAGGAGTTGGCTCAGGATTGCCCCATTTTTATTAATTCCAGGGTTTCTCTGAATTTGAAAGTTATCACTTAGTAGGTTTCCCTACTAAGGCTCAAGCCAATTAAGTCCGTAGCGTCTACCAATTTCGCCATATCCCCCTTTTTCAGACTCGGATCTTGGTGTGATGTCCTTTTCATTTAATCGATTCTATTAGTCTTTTTTTGATTATTTCATTTCGGCCCGAACCGTTTAATTTATTTAGCGAAAAATACATATGCCGAAAGCCTTTTCCTTTTTTCCTATTTTGTGTCATCTTTAGCGGGAGTTTCAATTTGATCCAATCAGAAATGATTCTATCATTTCTTTATCTGCAATTCAATAGGAATGGATATCTACTATAATATATACGACCTCTTCCTTTTCCCAGACAATCGGTAATACTCAAAGGGTCGATTCTTTTTTTTTTTTTTCTAATTTTAGTAGAATATTATTATATTTTGTTATTCGAATTCATGAATAACTGAATGAATTGAATTATGAATTTATAATTCCAACTAATAAACTAATATTAATTACTAATAATTGAATAGATGTTTAATATTTTAGTAAATTTTATTCATATTTTTAAATATTTTATAAAATAAATTGTATTAAAATTAAATTTTTATTATCTTAGATCTTTATCTTATATAATAATCTTATATAATAATGGATCTTGTAATTATGTAATTCAAATTTATAAACTATAATTATTTTTATTTATTTGAATTCAAGATTCACTATATTAATTAAGATATTTTTTATTAATAAATAATAAAAAAAAAAAAAAAATAAACGTATAATTATACTATGTTATAAATATCAATAAATAAAAAGAAAATTATCAAAGAAATTACTATTGATCATTATAGTAATTGTTATCTTATATATTATACTCAATTCAATATTGATTTGAAATTGGATTTTTATCTATATTCATACATAAATTAGATGAATAATAGAATATTAATGAGTATATAGTTTATTGAATTTCTACGTATCTGTTATATCAGCCTGCTTAGCTCAGAGGTTAGAGCATCGCATTTGTAATGCGATGGTCATCGGTTCGATTCCGATAGCCGGCTTTTCTTTATTTGTTCGACTTTTTTTATACGTTTATATGATTGATAATGATTATCATTATTATATATAATCAGAATATTTTAATTTTTAATTCTATTTATATTATAGTTATATATTATCGAACTATAACTTCGAAAAAAAAAAGATATATATAGCCTCAAAAATACAAATAAAAAAAGATATAAATATAATAAATAAAAATATTATTATAATAATAATATTTATAATATAAAATTTTAATAATCAAGAATAGAATAACGAATCAAAAATTACAATAATAAAATAAGCTAAAGGGGGTAGTTTGGATATTTATAAAATTCCTCCCATTTACTCTCATTATTTGTACAATACTTCAGGAAATTTTGCTTCATTTAGTTTAGCTTTAATTTAGGTTTATTTTAAAAATGAAATATCAATAAAAAAAAAGGAGTCTTTATGTCGCGTTACCGAGGGCCTCGTTTCAAAAAAATACGCCGTCTGGGGGCTTTACCGGGACTAACTAATAAAAGGCCTAAAGGTGGAAGTGATCTTAGAAATCAATCGCGTTCCGGTAAAAGATCTCAATATCGTATTCGTCTAGAAGAAAAACAAAAATTACGTTTTCATTATGGTATTACAGAACGACAATTGCTGAAATACGTTTGTATTGCCAGAAAAGCCAAAGGGTCCACAGGTCAGGTTTTACTACAATTACTTGAAATGCGTTTGGATAACATCCTTTTTCGCTTGGGTATGGCTCCGACTATTCCTGGAGCCCGCCAATTAGTTAACCATAGACATATTTTAGTTAATGGTCGTATAGTAGATATACCAAGTTATCGTTGCAAACCCCAAGATCTTATTATGGCGAGGGATGAACAAAAATCAAAAATTATCGTTCAAAATTATCTTGATGCATCCCCCCGCGAGGAATTGCCAAAACATTTGACTCTTCACCCATTCCCATATAAAGGATTAGTAAATCAAATAATAGATAGTAAGTGGGTTGGTTTGAAAATAAATGAATTGTTAGTCGTAGAATATTATTCCCGTCAGAGTTAAACCTAACTAAAAGAAACTAAAAAGAGTTCGGACAGTTTTGTCCCTTTCACCAAAGTAAGGGGTTTGCTCCGTATTTTTATCACACTCATGTATCATAAACATAGATCGGTAGAGAGGTTTTTATTCCTTGTCCACTTTTTCCAGTATTTTACATACTACAGCAATTCGAAATATTAAAATAAAAAAAAATAATTTAACTGTTAATACTTTTATTTTTTTTTGTGGTCAAGAATGTTGATGAATGGGGTGAAGGTACGGAAAGAGAGGGATTCGAACCCTCGGTAAACAAAAGCCTACATAGCATTTCCAATGCTACGCCTTTAACCACTCGGCCATCTCTCCTATAACAATGATTATGATCCAGAAACCGAATAAATAGCGAGTAACCCATATTTCATATTCATACTCGATTCTTATTTGGATAGGTAAATTTTTTCTCAAAATCTTTTGTTTAAGACTCAGGAGATTCAAATCAAAAGGTTTTTCTTTTTTGTGTTGGAACGGCTCAACTGATGGATTAGTTTATCTTTTTTATATTTATACTTTTGAGTCTATAGCTATAATTAATAGATATCTTTACATCATGATTCTATTGAAACTTAAATTACGATTACATACAAATTTGCAGATTCCTTTCTACTTTTAAAGTTCTCATCAAAAAATACCTTACTCCATAGATCTATCCAAAATTAATGAATAATTACCAGTATATTACGATTTGATTGTATACTCGTTATGTCCACAACACAACATAGATTTACAGCATAGAAAAATTATTGGATTCTTCAGCTTCGATGAGAACGCTTCATTGATATTGGTATACTACTACATTTTTATTTGTATGAATTCGAATCGTATTCAAATAGTTAGTATGAATTCCTGCATAAAGGGGCAATTTTTTTATTTGAGTACGAGTAGTCGTAGTAGGTTCGTATCTTTTTTTTTTATGAATCTTTTTTATGCTATTTCGTATTGTACAATTACTTTGCTTGTGGGATCATTTTTCCACGAGGGTAATGAGAAGAATTATAGAATGGATTGATACCTATGCCTAGATCGAGGATAAATGGAAATTTTATTGATAAGACCTTTTCAATCGTGGCCAATATCTTATTACGAATAATTCCAACAACTTCAGGAGAAAAAGAGGCATTTACCTATTACCGAGATGGTGTGATTTGATTTTTATTATATTTTTTTTTACACCAGTCTTACGATAAAAATATATCATTCATGATTATCTGATTCGGGATATAAAGAAAAATACTATATATAATTATATATTTTTGATATATTATTGAATTATTGAAAGAAATCCGCGCTTGTTGAAGGTGAAGTTTAAAAATGGAACAACTCCTTCTGTCGTGTATCCCCGATTGACGCAGCCTCGGATGCTATGCTTATTTTTAGTATTGAGCGAAAGGTTACACCTATAGGTTTTACTGGGGGGGCAATCCTACTCTACTAGTACCAATAGGCGGCATAGGGAAAAAAGCACTACACTTAGGAATCAACAATACGAAAACTTTGTGAAAAATGACTTACCCCTTTCCTGCCTTATCGGGATTGGGACTAAAAAGAATGGTTAGGACAACAAACATCCATCTCGTTCGTACTTTGGATACCCGTATAACCATCGAAGACTGTTGAAGTGACTAATTCCTGGAAATTTAGGGGCGTTAAGGACAAAGAAATTGTTGGCGTTTCCATTTCTATTTAGTACTTAGTACCAACACGTTTGTTGGTAACAAAAGCTCTCGCGCAAGAAGGTTGGCTAGAGATTTCTTGTAAAAACACTAGCCCCGCTCAGTTCATAATGCGAATAAAAAATCTATTGAATCAAAAAAGATTTAAATATTTGTATTATGCATATTAAGGGAGGAGCCGTATGAGATGAAAATCTCACGTACGGTTCTGGAACGGAGATTCTGTTAATAGAATGACGACCGTAACGGATGTCAGCTCAATCCGAAGGAAATTATGCGGAAGCTTTACAGAATTATTATGAAGCTATGCGACTAGAAATTGATCCCTACGATCGAAGTTATATACTCTATAACATAGGCCTTATACACACAAGTAATGGAGAACATACGAAAGCTTTAGAATATTATTTTCGAGCACTAGAACGAAACCCCTTCTTACCACAAGCGTTTAACAATATGGCCGTGATCTGTCATTACGTGCGACTATCTCCACTATAGAAAGAAAAAAGGAAAGAAAGACCAAATCTCTTAGTAAATACTAAAAAGAAAATAGGCTTTCTACATATGCATCGTCTAAAACAACGATTTTTATGAGCTGTAGCAAATAAATTTACTTCATAGAAGTCGAAATAGGAAGTGAATAAATAAGGTATGCCTAGATACTTTTTTCTATGGATAAAAGATCTAATTGATAGAGAGAAAACACCGTAAAGATTAGGCAATACATAAGACATTAAGAACTGCTTACTTATGCCATAATATCAGACAGATAAAAGTTAGGAATCAGCTTCTGTAATAGGGTCGATCTACTAAAGTATTGAGCAGCGGTGGAGGGTCAGATCCCAAAGATAGTAAGTCTTTTCTTTCTTATGAAGGAAAGCTTTTTTAAAAGATTCTATATGATATTCGAATTCTATATATCTATATAGAAATATCGATATGAAACCGAGATAGTTACCTTGCAGAAAATGCTAAAAATAGGGGAAAATGGCTATGCTTTAGTCTTCTGAAGGTAGGAGAAAAGATAAAACAAAAATGAATTGGAACTCAAAATTCAAGTTTGAAACTTATGCAATTAACCTCTTTTGGTTAACCCGAAAAATGGGATAGATATACGAGAAATATAATTTAGTTCGATAGATAAAATGGACACCAAAAGAATTTAATGCGGAGCCGTATGAGGTAGGAAACTCTCAAGTACGGTTCGAAGGAAAGGAATTGACCCACCTATTCCGACCGGGGAGAAGAGGCCATTCGACAGGGAGATTCTGAAATTGCCGAGGCTTGGTTCGATCAAGCCGCTGAGTATTGGAAACAGGCTATAGCGCTTACTCCTGGTAGTTATATTGAAGCGCATAATTGGTTGAAGATCACGAGGCGTTTCGACTAAAAGTTCTTATTTATAATTTTTATATTTGTTAGTATTCATGTTAGACCCATCCATAAAATAAAAGTAAAAATGGGATAATTCCTCTAGGAAGAACCAATCAAAGAATTTCATTATATCCCTTCTCAGATCGTTCTCTTTTTGATAGGATTTCGTAGGGATAAAGAATACACAGCTCGAGTACAGATACAGAATAGATTTATTTCATTTCTGCTATTAGTTATTAAAACTAAATAATTACAATTCAATTACTACTAACATAATTTTTCATTATTTCATTATAAATAACATTATTCAATAATTGAATTGAAAAATAAAATAATAAAGAATAAACGAATGGAAAAAATAAATCAAATACTTTCGACTGACTAAATATAGATACCGAGATTTTTATTATTAATGACGAAACTCATTAATGATTAATGACTGCTAGCGGGATTTGGAATATTTTTATTTGAAATAGAGTAACACTAGTTATTCAGATATTCTAATTATTTATGTAAAATATTCGATGTAAAAAATTAAGAAACTCTGTCTAATACCTTCTAATTGAGATAGGAATACGCTAAGTCGCACAAAAAAAATCGTTTTTTAACGTTAATCCAAAGTCAAAAAAAGTTTTGAGACTCTTAAAAGAGTCCGTTGAGCGCCTCATGTTTATGTCATAATAGATCCGAACACTTGCCCTGGATCGACTTCCAGATCATAATTGATCTAGTGAATAACTAAATAAAATAGAGAGATGG